TTCCCCTCCTTCCTTTTCTCTTGGGCATCTCACTTGGAATGCAAAGCTTTCGATCTTGTACTAATAAATTCGGTAGACTGAACACCAACCCAATCTGGAAAGTGGAGTAGAATCAATCAACCATATGGCCTTTAGGCATACCTTGAATCTAGCCTACAATCCTTTCGCACTTATATTAATAAATTAATAATTAGAAACGTGATCTTAAATATATACGATGATTATACGATGATAGCACCAAAAGAGCGGAGACTTTTACAAGGCCACCACCGGTTATTGCAAGAGCAGGACAGCAAAGAGAGTTCCAAAGGACGGTGACGAAGGAAACCCCATGCCTTAGGTCAAGAAGATTAATCGCGGAACAGCTTGCATAGTGCTTTTTGTGGTCAATCCCTTTCCTGATTTGACCCCGAAGGCTGTGGGGGGGGCGAAGGAATACACGAAAGCAGGTTTCAGAGCTTGAACCCGGGTCACCAGTTTCGTTGGGTCACGAGATGCCTATGCTAACTTCCTTGCTGTCTAAGCCCCGGCGCCCAGGCTTCTTGGGTGAAGAGAACTTCTGTCTTCTTCTTAATATAATTAAACATTCTTTCCCTATCGCTTTTCCCACTCGCTGATAAGACTGACTTACTAATAGGATCGGAAGAACCGGAAGACTGACTGGTTGGCTCACATAGGACCAGTACCAAGCCAGTAGCGAGCAAGAGAACCTTTCTTTTCTTTAGAACTAGGATGAACTAAAGTGACGTGAGGGAGAAGGGATGGATCAGCTGGAACTGCTTGTTGCACAGTTGATGATCGGATATAAGCGGATAGCTAATCCCTCTTTCAACGAGAGTTGCGGACCCTCTCTTACTTACTCTTAGTGCTGTGCGAGCCTCGGTTTCATTTCTTCTTCTTCTAAGGCAGCTAGCTAGGCCTGTTGAGAGCTCAGGATTGGACGAAACCTTGACGATTGGACTATCGAACAGCTGTTGGTGCCCTTGATTGCTGCGGGCCTTCATTGCTGAAACTGGACTGGCTAGGACCACTAGAGGGGACAGACTACCAGGACTAGTGACATCCGCTTCCCAATAGGAACACGGAACTGCAACTGCTGGGTTAGCTTCCCCTACTTCCTGAGCTTTCACGAAAGCCGTGTTGGCAGAGTAAGACCCCTTCCTCACTAGGATCAACTAAAGCACCAGCAAGTGATTCGAAAGTTCTTCAATACCTTTTACCCGGCTTAAGGGCAGTAATAAATATCTTATTCAACCGATTGATGATCGAAAGAAGACAAGAAGCATCTCCTTCGGTTCCGGGTTCTAGTTAAGGTTCCTCTCCTAGAAAAAGTTCCAACGCTTAGCTTACTAGAAGCACTGGAAACCGAGCAGGACAAGATCTCTATTCGGGGGAGTTCTCTTGTGCGAGAAGAGGACCTTCTATTTTCAGGCATTTCTTAGGAACCCGACTCTCAAGTCACCTCTCCTTCCCATCAGGGATATGGGCAACTAAACGACTTTTCAAAGGTCTAAAGAACGGCCTCTTCTCATTCAAAGGAGCAGGAATGGAATCGCCGACTGATGTTACGATGACCGGAACAGCTTCTACTAGAACTAAGCGGATCGTAAGACCGAAAGAAAGAGGAATTACCTATTAGAATAACCAGATATAAAGTAAACTAAAGCATCTGTCATATGCTGTAATCGAATCCGTAAAATATCTTTCATAAGATCGTTTCTCACATAAATGAGTCCTCCCCTGAAGTCCTTTCTGCACTTGCTGCCTAGCCTTCGGGAATGAAAGTCAGTGCCCCTGGTTTGGTTATTTATAAGGAGCTGCTTCCTAACCGCTTTCCAACATCATCTTTCTCGCTTTCCAAAGCAAAGACGACTAACTAAGCAAAGCACTAGGTACGGTCAGCCTTAGACAAGCCAATCATTCACACCTGACTTTATCTATATAAACTTTTTCTATAGCTAGTCCTATTGAGTAAGGGAAGGGGTCGGTAGGCTCTCTATCTCAATCCGAGGAACTGAACTAGAGCTCAGGAAGAAGCCAGCCCTAAATCCGCTTATGATAACTTCACTTCACGATTGGACGGCTAAGCTAAGCACCAACTTCCGCAAGGACTGCCCTGAAGGATAGGACTTTTTTCTCTTACCAAGAGAGAATAAGGTAAGAGATTCAGACTGTGAACCTTACGATTTTGCTATCTGAGCAGTTGGACTTAAAAGGGCCGGAAGAGAAAGAAAGAATTCCGAACCCCTTGTTGAGGGAGCCGACCAATGGAATGGGACTTGAAAATATAGAGGGGTTTTCCCGACTAGCTGAGAGTCTTTACACCGATAGTCTTTCACTTTTCTAGGGCTATGGATCGCAGAGGTACCTCTGGCCGAGGATGAGGACATATTTTTCGTAACAGAAAAAGAAGAAGGGGTGGACCTTAGTGGCCTTATCGCTACGAATACACCGGGTTAACTAATGCCTCCGTATAATATCAGAAGGGAGTTCTTATGAAAGGAGTGCCATCTTTCAG